ATATATTATTATTATATCAGAATCAGAACAAAAATGGTTCAATTACTACTATTATAATGATATTACATATTCTGGATACCGGAAAAATAAACGGATTCGCGGGTTGATCTGTTCCCCGAGATAAATATAGAATAATCAGAAACAGTACAACGTTTATTTTTTCTTACTTAACCCCTTTTGGGATTTCGTTGTAAAAAAAATTGCCGAGAAAAGAAAGAGAAACTTTGACCGATTCTTTTATTATATTATTACTTTACTAGCATTCGTAAAATACACTTGGGAAGCGGGTTGTATTTCGTTGTATTTATTAAACGTGTGTAGCTATCTTCTATATATACCTCCGTCTCCCCTTTTATTCTTTTATTGCAGTTCTATTCGGGGCAGCGCGGGCGGCGGTCTATCCAAATTTCTACTTTTTTTCGTCAATCGATTCAATGAAAAATTGAAGTACTATATTTTCGGAGAATTCTCTATCGGCATTATATCATATTTTATATTTGAATATCCGATTCTATATCTGGGCAAGTTCTGTTCTGGTTCTGGGGTTTCCTTTACATATATAAAGATTTTTTATATAATATTTACATATATTATCGAAATTGAGAAAAATGGAAATTAAGAAAGATTTTTTGATTGAAAAGAATCAATTCAATCAAAAATAATTAGTTATTTTTTTTACTTTCTTATGTCATTAGGGAAACTAAATTTATTTAAGATCTAAATCAAAAAATCATTCATGAATTCGCAGTCAAGTCACAAGTCAATAGTTAATGGTTCAATTTTTTGATGAAGGAAAGTCCAAAATTACCTTTTCAATGGAAAGGTTAGGGGAAGTTTTTAGGTATTGTGCATTTTGCGATACTTATAGAATCAATCAAAAGGGCGGATATAATAAAAAAGGGGAATGGTTTCTTTTGGTTAAGGCAAACAGGATTCAAGATGCAAGTACAAAAAAAGGTGTAATATTGTCATATATTTTTTTGGCGACATGGCCGAGCGGTAAGGCGGAGGACTGCAAATCCTTTTTTCCCCGGTTCAAATCTGGGTGTCGCCTGGTTAACAAAAGACCAGAAATATCCCCCTTTTTGATATAACTCACCGAACTATTCCCCAGCATAGGGGGCTGTTGATACGTGCTTGATTCGAAGCATATGGAGATTATCGGAAAGATCCATAACTTTTTGTGTATAGGATTCAAAAAAAGATTTTCGTACTATGAAGGGAGTCGAGAAGTCTTGATAGCCCTTCCACTACTAATGGAATTAATGGAATGGGATATTTACTGACCGGGCCTTGAATTAGATTGGATAACCAAGGGGGAGTCTAACTATTAGTTAGTGTGGAGAAACAACTTTGGTCTACAAACTCACGAATGCCTTTGATTACTCAGATATTCGATCAATATTGAATTGTAGAATTCCGTTTTTATATATAAATTATATAAAAAAAAGTGAAAAAAACTTCTGTTCAGTAACCCCGAGTAGAGAATAGAATCGACTGTCTTCCCATTTTTTTATGAATGAAGAAGGTTAACAAAAGAATATGTATTCCGCCATAATACTATATTAGTAAGACTCCCTTGTCCACGGGGGTCGTTGCATATTTTGCTTGTACTTAATCTTTCCCAATTCTATTTGTATTTAAAATTTATTATTTTATTAAGTGCGTTTATTGGATTGGTTCATTAAATAAAGAATTGGGGGTAAGAATACCCTTTTGACTATGCACCCTGGATTTCACTATTATTAGTGAACAAGAATGGAATAATTCCTTCGTATTCATAGAGATAGGGGACATAATTCACATGGATATAGTAAGTCTCGCTTGGGCTGCTTTAATGGTAGTCTTTACATTTTCCCTTTCACTCGTCGTATGGGGTAGAAGTGGACTCTAGAAGTACTATTAATGTAATTGCGATAAGGAATCAAACGTTATCAAGTGTTTTATAGATCATTCTACAAAGCATTTTGTTTGAACTTTAATTCGAACGAAAAAAAAAATAATAATGTCAATCAAACAGATATTTCAATGATTCCCGCGTTTGTATTTCGGAAGGGGATATATATAGTAAGAAATTTTCATTTTCCTAAATTCTCTATTTCCCCCAAGGGCTCTTATCTATCAGACTTTCTTATCAGATTTATTCAGATTTATATTATATAGGGACAATGGGGAACAACAGACTACGTCTTATTATTTGTTATTTTTTTGGCTATTAAAAAAAGGCGTTCTGTTATTAATATTAAATTAAGCGAATGCGCACTTTCTAGGGTAAAGAACATATACATAGTGGTTCTTCAACAAGATACTACGCATAAGCAAATTTTGCCCCGGGCGAGTCACGTATTGTGTACTCGCCGCTTGCTTTATTGTTGTAGAAATTGGATTTAGGCTTTATCGGCATCGACGCATTTCATATCATGGTTCAAGTGTTACAAATTCGTAGGGTTTACTACTCCTTTTCGGAATTGAAAGACTCCTTTCTGTTAGTGATTCAATTCAATATTTTTTGGAATGCTAAAAAAAGATTACCGGCTTTTTTTATTGCCCTGCCCGTAGACTTTTTACGTCTTTGATTTTCTTTTTTTTCGATAGATACTGGGATTTCTATTTGAAATAATAAGAAATCCTGGACTTCAAACAAGAGTTACCCCCCCCCTTTTTTTAATTATTTAATTATTTCGGATTGATCGGAATCAATACACAATACAAATCAAGAAAATAAATGTCGCTAAAGAAATAGACCTGGGGCCCTATCCATAGAATATAGATAGAATTCTATCGATATGAAGATAGATATTGTAGAAGAGTGCTTTATATTAAGCCTGTATCTTTATAGAGTACAACTTTATACACTACAAAACCGCAAATCTAATAGATAATATGGTAGAAAGAACTATATCAATCTTTCTACCATATTATAAAATCTCATAGAATACTGTTGATTCTAGCCTGCGTATTTAATTGAAGATTTAAGAAACGAAATTGGAATCCTTTTTTTCTTAAATAATTATCATTGCTAAAGACCTAAGAAGTCAAGTTTCATTCAGATTAATTGTTTTGGCTGACCGTTTTTACATATATGATAAGTAAAAAAGCAGTAGGAACTAGAATGAAGAGCGCAGTAGCAATAAATGCGAGAATATTTACTTCCATAATCTAAGTGGTTTTTAATTCGCAATAACTCGGGATTTAATCCCATAGAGATAATCAAAATTTCGCCTGTAAATTCAATGGGATGAATTACATCTCGATGATATTGAATCGCATCAATATTATGCATAACAATATCTGGGCTATCAAATCACTTCGCCGTCGCGAATTAAATAGTATAACATAGGAAGATCCTTTATCCATACTCAATAGAAAATTTAATTCGTAATCGAATCAAGAAATATTTTTTTTTAGTCTTTTACAGTCTTTATACAACCTACTGTCTTCCTTGGACAATCATCGGATGAAGTATCATCTGACCCTTTTCCATTTACATTGCATTGATAACAAACCCCACAAAAAATAACAACAATAGAAGTAAAACAAAAAGGGGGCGGGAGTTAAACTCGAAACTCCTATTTTTTTTTATGATATAATTTTCTTTTTCTTGTAATAAAAAGAAAATTGTGAAAAAGCCAAATTTCGGTATAAAAGATCTAATCTTCTATAAAAACCTTTCTTCTTTTAATATTCTCTTTTCTTGGATTAGTACTAGCATATATATATATTAAAAAAAAGTTCGGTGTAAAATTTGAATGAGATAGATTTTAAAAAAGGAGTTAGTTTGAGTCATTGAGACTACAAAAAATCGTAACTAGAAGGGGAGAGGTTTTTAATCTGAAAAGCCTTTTTCGGGGTAACTCAAATTAAATTTTGGAGTGTACAAGAAATGAATTCTAGTTGTGTATGTGCTCCCAACAAATGATACTTTATTCCATTAGATAGAGGCAATAAATTGAAAGACCAGACCCAGTACGCTATCCCTCGAAATCCTGAATATGATGTTCCCAATAATTGGACTAATCCAATTATATCTCTCTCCCACCAATAAGTACTCATTGAAGCAATGAAAATTTATATATATATATTTGTTTGTGTTTGATGAGAAATAACGAAAAAAGCAAAAAATTCCTATTGCGAATGACCTAAATTATATTCATTTGATTGTACCTCTTTTGCCAAAAAATGAAAATGGAGAGGTGAGTTGATGTGTTTATTGAATACGTCGGGACTGACGGGGCTCGAACCCGCAGCTTCCGCCTTGACAGGGCGGTGCTCTGACCAATTGAACTACAATCCCAGGGAAATTGGGTCTACCGCATTAATATTTTTAGGATTTAATTCAAACCCATTTTAAAAAATTTTCGTGTTGTAACAGATACACGAGTGATATAGTGATATCTACATAACTATGCACTTTCCTTTTTAGTGAGAGCGACACGAATTACATTACTAGTGATTCTTTCCTTATTTCCAAATCGATTCATATTGATTGAGCATCAATTTTTCAATAAAAAAAGATTTCTTTTCTCGTTTCCTTCGACTTTCTTTTTTATACTTACAGATCTTTCTACTTACAGATACTGATATGAATCTAGATCGGAATTTTTTTGAACAAAAAAATAAAGTAAATAATACAAATGGAGGTATGTATATTGAAAAATGGAATTCTTGGGCCGAGCTGGATTTGAACCAGCGTAGGCATATTGCCAACGAATTTACAGTCCGTCCCCATTAACCCCTCGGGCATCGACCCAGGAAAAATCAATTCTATTTTCAATTTTAGGCTTATTGATAATGCACGATCAACTTTCTTTTGTAGTACCCTACCCCCAGGGGAAGTCGAATCCCCGCTGCCTCCTTGAAAGAGAGATGTCCTGAACCACTAGACGATGGGGGCATGTGTGTCCGACCGCCATCATACTATGAGCATAGTATCAACAGTTTTTCGAAATTGTCAATAGAGTCAATAGAATGTAAGAATATGATTCGATCCAAGGGATCAT